TCCCCTCCCCTTCAACCTGCCCCAACTCCCTATATTATAAAATAGAAGAGTCAAATATAATAAATGCAGTAATCCTACCCATTGTGAGAGGCATCTTCCACTTTGTAATTGAAGGGTTCCAAACCTCGCTTCGTCGCTCAGTCCCTTGCTTCTTTCCTCCTCTTTTTCCTTTCCGGCTCTTTATACCAATGTGATTTAATTCCAGGTGCATATTTCAATTACGTCTTCCATGATTCTTAGATCCAGAGGTAGCACCGGTCCATCAATAGCAGCATCCCTTCCTCTCGCACCCGGTCTAGTATCTCTTAGGTCGATATCCAGTAGCTCCAGTAGCAGCAGAGGGAGAAGATCGGTAGTAGAAGGTAACGAACTAGAGACTCAGAGAGAGATCAGAAGCAAAACTCGACAAGGAGAAGGCGGAACCCAGGTGCTACACTAAACTAGGCGTTACCTGGGGCCGCACGACTCAGGCAGACTCTCTACCCGTGCGCGTGCCTATTTCGCTTTAGGAGGTATCAGAGCGGAGTTTTGGGTAAAAACCTTTCGATTTCTGCTAATTCTCTTCTTGTTGTACCATGTACATGACGATAGCAGTGGAGTGCTGTCAGCGGCGGCTGTTGTTAAGGAAACACTCAAGGATCGAGTGACCCAACTTGATGGCAAGGTCGACCATTTGGACGGACAAGTGTAGACTATGGCAGAAAGGCAGGGCAAACCGGAGCCTAATGTTTATACTATCCATGAACTGCCTGCATGAATTCCCTTTGTGAAAGGCTCAAGAGTACACTGAGTTAGGCGAGATCAAGATTGACATATTTACTTCATTTTCATTAGTATAAGTTTGTTTGAAGGTGGGTACCGTGGAAGGGGTAGGTTCTCTCTGAAAGATAGACTCGGATAGGAATAGAGAATAGAAGCTGACAGCAAGCATTCTCCTCCGGGCTTAAGTAGGCTGCAGGAAAGCAGGTAAGACAATGACGAACTCGGACATGAAATGAAGTTAAGTATGGACTTTTTAACAAAAGCAGGAGTCAAGTTCCGAGCCGGAATTCTTGGGCTTCTCTCGAGAAGATAAAAAAGATCAGATGTTAATGATAGCATTGTCGACATCTGTCCCTTGAGAAAGAGTAAGATAGGCAAAAAGGCATAGAGACAACAACGGCCGCATCTCTCGATGAAAAGGCCAGCAAAGAAAAGCCCCTCTTCCTTCCCCTTCGGGCAAGCAACTTTCCTTCTTTTGCCCTCTCTCCTGCCCTTTACTTTAGGGCATGGAATTTCGGAGTGAATGAGTGCAACAAAACAAGGAAAGAAGGCTAGGAGATGACTTGTAATCGATCCGGCTGTTGGACCCAAGACCCGGCCCGGATATTTCATAACTGTTTCATTCGAAAGGCAGGCCAGGGGGATTAACGATACTATATTGGTTTCATCGCCCCCCAGCAGATCGAACAACAGATCTTTCCACTAATGGTTTCATTCTCCCATCGAGAGGATCAAAAGCGCGATAAAGAAAGATAGATTCACAGTGGGGTGACGTGCCTAAGTTCCCTAAGTTAGTTAGCGAATACGAGTTGCCTCACTTTAATGACTTCGTTGAGGAGAGACGGAGGTTCGGGAAGAGCTCGATAGGGTCGAGAAAGGGCGTAAACTCCCATAAAAGTGGAATTTGGGAATTGTAAATGGAAGTGAGTTCGACCTGGAGTGAAGCTTTGGCGCGGCTATTAGATACGGATTGACGTGACGAGTTGACCTAAACGAGTAAGAACAATTTAAGGTACGTAGTCGCTTAAGCAAGGCGAAAGGAACGAGATTGATCACGGAAGAACTGCTACCTCCTATCTTTATTACCTTTCTAAGCAAAAATCTCTCTCCATCTCGGTGTGGCGTCGTCTCCACCACAATGCAGTTACTTTTCCTAAGTATCCGAGACAAGACAGACTGGCCAACACTGACGCCTCTCATTCTAGGACTTCCCTGTGCAATCCTTTCCATTAAGGAAGAGCTCGACCCATTCATTCATTAGTATTAGTAAAGGGGCTAGTACGCTCAAATGCAAAGAGATAGACTTAGACCTGCACAGAAAAAGGGGGAGTTTCTGCAAGTCAATGTTTCATAACATAAACCCGTGCGCTCCGGGCCATTCACTTTTTAATGAAATATTGCTTTCTCACTCGAGAGCCCTTCCAGCTGTTCCTGATGTCGAATGAGTTCATCATTACATTCATGCTTCACCTAAATTGCGGGAATGCGCCGCTTCAACTCGACCGACTCGATATAAGGCCTCGACCTGCGCGAAGGTGTGCTGCAAAAATTCGATAGCTTGATCGGCTCGACAAGCGTTATTACATATCTAATAATAATACTCGAAGAGAGAAAGTAGCTTCCTACTACGACTCGGACGGAGGAAGAAGGATTTCGAGGGGTAGGCTTTCCTGTTCTCCCTTACACGGGGCTCTCTCCCCAAGCAAAGAGAAATGCGGTACCGGCTGTGATCACACGCTGGGCGCAAATCCGAGAATCTTATGCTTCAGCTTAAACGGGGCAAAAGTAGCTATCTGGCACATTAGGGAGGAGGTCTCATCTGAGGAAGGCGGATGATAGGATAGCCCTATTTTATTCAAAGGGAAAAACGACCCCCTCCTTTTATAGCCAAACCTGTTATCCTTCCCTCTCTTTCTCTCGGGATTCTACATGACACCAACTGCTATGAATATCCCTATTTCAAGACGAATACCTTTTTCTAGGGTTGGTGTGGCTGGCTATGACCTTCTGGGCCTCAGACTGAATGGATAAGAGTTGGCTCCTTTGGTCAGACTATCCCATGCTTTGTCTGGAGGGGCGTCACTCTAGGTTCTCGCTCCGAATACAGAAGAAATGAGTTATTGTCTCTCGGCTCGGGTATTCCGTAAGTTCACTTTTTCAGAAAGGCATAATTCTTTACCAGCCGGCTGGAAAGTGGATGCAGAATTACCGGTCTTAGTCTTCAACCTTTAGCTTAAAAAAGGAAAAAAATTTCAGTTGAGTCAAAAAGCTGGTAGCGCAGGTTGGATCTTAGCCTAAATTCGTTCGTTCCCTGTTGAATGATCGAGTAGCTTTGACTTCACCTTTAATCGAGATTTAGAAAGAGGTCCGCGTACCCCATATAGAATAGAAAATAGAAAAGAATGCTTTTCATTTTTTCTCCCATGCTTTCTGTTGGTTAAGAACCAAGCAAATATTTCAGTCTCCTTGGGGAGGATGTGAACACCGTAGCTGAAGATGCCAAATCAACACCCTAAGCGACCATTTCCCTATACGAAAGCGGAAACGGCGAGAAGACAGACAGAAGGGAATAGGATTTTGAATCGGTGAAGGCAAGCGCTGACCTCGAGGCAAAGGAATTCTTCCCGTAGCTGAGGAGGGAATGATGCCCAAAGAAAGGAATAAACTGCCTTGGAGCCTTCCTGAACGGTGCCATCTACTTCAGGAATGGGTTGAATAGACTGAGCTACGACCCATTAGCGAAAGATTCAATCTCAACATTTGGTGTTCCCGATCCAACGAGTGGAATACTTGGAGCGAGTAGTAAGAAGAAGGAAGTCTTGAAGCCCCCTTTGTTTGACTATATTATCATATTCAATTCAGTAGTAGCATTAGCATCGAAATAGTAAACTGTGATTGCAGACGCTGAAGATGCCACGTAAACTCAAGCCCTCTCAAGGCTCAAGACGCAATGAAACCCGCTTTTGCTAGGCCAGGTGGTCTACATAGACTATTTGTGCCTAATCTAATAGCTAAGGGCGAAAGATCTGTACAGAATGTACCATGGAAAGTCCTTCTCTTTCAGTTGTGGTCTAATTGCGCTCTGTCGGTGAAAACCTCCTACTTCACAGCGGGAGATCGTATCGGTGCTATCTTGTTAGGAGGTCGTAAACAAAGGGCTTAGAGCCTTATGCTCGTCCAAGAGAAAGAAAGATTCCATCCCGTCTTTAAAGCAATGGTCTGCGACTCCGCGGCTTGCTTAGGTTAGGAGAGCTCCTTTCTTTTGTTCTACCGTTAAGAGAAGGATCATAAGCCCTAGTCCCAAGCTAAACAGCATATTCATCTGCACCTGAAAGGGACGAAGTGACTCGACTGAAAGGAGAGGGATGAAGAACTTGACCCGCCAAATCGCATGTAAACAGGATGCGAAAACGGAATCAGATCAGTTTGGTGTTCAGTCGACCCTCTTGCTAGTGAAGTGCATCCGATAAGCCCAAAATATCTCCTTATTGGCCGGTGTAACTCGTCTCTAAAGAAGAAATCGGGAAAGAAGGAACTGGTGAGCATTCCCCTGTTCATTTGTCCAACTAACTATGTGATTGAATTAATGTGGTACGTAGGAACATCCATTGTTGTTTCCTCGCTAACCCAATCTCGATCGAGAAGACAAAACACCAGATACTTTATTTTTTACATACGCATTTTTTGAAATCTTCTTATTTAAAGCACCCAGCCACCCTTCTCCAAGGGTTTCTATTCTGCTTTCGGAATGCCTGCTATTAGCTTAGTTTACCAGCTCTATTGGACTACCTTGCTATGCACCTAAACGAAGTCACTTTCCTTCCTTCCACTCTACATTCTAGCTTTTTTTACGGACCAGAAGAAGAACAAAGGGGAATGTGGTATTCTCAGTCATCCCATTCCGTTCCAGTTGGTACTAGTAATGCCGCATCCCGCTCTTCCTTCTTATTGATGCACAGCGAAAGCTCCATCCCTTTCGAGACTTTCTCATCCCTAGGAAAGACAAATGCCAGTCTCGGGTCAACAAATCCTAGTAAGACTTACTTTGCAGCATATGAAATAGCTGCGCTTATGCCTCCAACATCAATAGGAGCAGAAAAGATTCAAAAGGCAATTAGGCCAATTAGACTGAAGGGAAGGTGCGAGCAGAGAAGGAACTGTTGAAAGGCAACTAGTGAAGATGCCAATATACCTCTTCCTCGAACAATTGAATCTGAATCGGTTCTTGCTAGGCTCTTTATAAGAAGGACGATGAAACTTGATCAAATACAAATAGGGGAATCAATGCCACATCTGTGATCCCAAAAAGAAAAATAAAGGCTCGTCGAACGAGTAAGAAGGCTAGTAGCTAGGAAGTGACCAAGGACGGTTCTCAAAGCCATTCGGTTTACGTGGAGTCAAGGCTGTGATCCGAGGGCGTAAAGCGAGAAGAAGTTTACTGAACTCTAATGGTTGATAAATAGTATGATTGTATTGTAGTATTAGAAGACAAGATAGTCGTTGAGGTGTTTACTTACCTAGTAATAGAGCTGCTAGGAAGCAATGGGTGCGTAGCTAGTGGTTTACAGGTTAGAAACCTTCTTGCCCCAGGAATATTCCAAAAATAGGAGGTTATTTCGAATAGAAGAGAGAGAGCGTAAAGCGATGGGTTGGAGTCCAGGCTTCTAGATGTAGATAAGAAGGCAAATGAGCTGACTTTTCCAAGTAACGGAGAGCGACAAAGACAAAGGTCTGTTATGGAATTAAGAGCTCGCTCCGCACCTGTTATAGCTAGTACATTTTATGTTCCCAGTTCAAGTTCGTACTAGTCCTGTACAGAAGATAGCCGATGTTCTTAGGCTCACAGAGCAGTCTCTTGCAAGTGCTATCAAATCCTCTGTGAGTGAGGATACTCTTTATTTTGGGAGTCCTACAGGAGCTGCTCTCGAATGCGCTTACCTTGCCTTGTCGTCGATTACCTTCTGACTCTTGTGGGACTTCATCCCATCTCGTGAGGGGATCTTTGATGCGGCATTACCGGTGTCGGATAGGAAAAAAGGAGGTACAAGCGCAAGAGCAAAGATAGCTATTCCTCCCATCTTCCCTTTTCTATTTCCATTGCTTATCAAAGAAAGAATTCTAGAACTAGTGGTAGGTGGTCCCGTGGAGCTTTCAAAGGTAGTTTACTTACTTTAGTTTAGAGCGGGCAACAAGCCTTTTTTTTAGTTAGTCGGGTACTAACGGTTGGCAACCTCTATCCAGCCCTATATTATTCTTAAGACTTTGTTGGACTTGAAACAAGAGCCCTTGCTCCATCAGCTAGAGCTTGACTAGCTGTCCATCTCTGATCACCATCTGTTTCGACTCGTTCGTTACCTAGTGATGAGCTTGACTGGTACTCTAAGACGAACGCGGTCCGATCTGGCAAAGCTGGCTCAACGTATGCTCTAGCTCCAAGATTTTGCTCTTATTGCTAGCTCTTTTCCTTTTATGCCTGGCACTGAAGAAGAAAGATCAGATGCGCCTTATCCGCTATTTGCGATGTGAATAGAGGTTAGGTACAACGGACTAGAATTCCACAGTAGAAAGAGCTATGCGCACCAGCCCTTAGCATTAGTGCGTCTATGCGTGCTTTTAACATTCTATATCTTAGTGCGGAAATGCCCCCTTAAGTGCTTTAGTGGGAATGCGGAGGATTGATTGCTTGGTAGCCGTAAAAGCGGTCCCGAGAACCTTTGCTTGTCAGGTGCACATTCAAAAGGGAGTGTAATGTAAGTGAGGGTGCGCCCCCCCTTTGTTAGCAAGAAGTGGTTAGCGGTCCAGGCAGCTCTCTTTCAAGTCCTCATCGGTCGAGTAGAAAAAGAAAGCCAAAGCCGTTCAGTGGTGAATCGGTGGATCAGAGATGCCTTCCGTCGATCGGCTGTAGTCGATAAAGGCCGTAAAACATAGGAATGCAGTGGTGGCTGTCTAGCTGCAATCTTTGGTTTAGTCTGGCCTCGACGAGAAGGAAATGCGAGCATCCCTCCCGGCTCGCGTTCTCTACTATGATGTCCATTCCTTTCTGACTTCCCTGGGCAATCCGCCAGAGACAGGGACTTACCATTTGCTGTTCTAGTGGGTACGTTTTTATACTCGTGTTATAGCTGCTAAAAAGCTATTTCGCATCTTTTAGAATGACACAGCGAGTCCAGACTAGCCTCCTGGACTGAACCCCCCATTCACTTGAGTAGGCCTAGATCGAAAATTCCATTGAATGAAACCTCGCGCTAAGGATAAGCCTCATTTCTAGGAAGCCCGCTGAGCCTTCAATCACATCACTATTGTTAGATCCTTTGATCGTGTATTAGTTATAGCCAACCTCTTTCTGTCCTCCTATCCGATAAGCATGTGCTTCCCGTGCTGATCCCGCCCTTAGACTGGAATACAAAGCTTGCCCGGTATAACTACTGCTTGGAGTTTAGGTAAATAGACAGAGGATCACTTTAAGGTAATAAGATGATACTTCACACTAAGCCAATCAACGATAGATCTATCATCATAGGTAATAAAACGAAGTTCTTGCTGCGGGGTGGGCTTGGCGAATAGAAGTAGGCGGTTCAAAAGCAGTATGGGATGGATAAAAGGCGATAAGGGATACGAGACTTTAGTCGATGTCCAGGTATGGTGGGAAGGGCTGGGAAGTGCCGAAGAAGGAGAGAGCAGGCAGCAGTGGTGAAGCTGGATGCTCGAAGTCATTTTAGATACGGCAAGACAGCTCAGGAGGAGTAGAAAGTTGCCACAACCTAGGAGGGGTTTATAGGAAGCCAAAAAACGTGGGCCTTTTTACATAAGAAAGGGGGAGAGCGCCAGGAGAACGTCGAGACGCCATCAGTTTGGGGCGCGAGGCCAGCAGAGCTTGCTGCAGAGGAGATAAGAAAAGTATATATACACTCCCCATGATCTATAGGGTATAATTCTGCCGTAATACTCCCTTGAGCCAATTCCTGCTCTATACCTTCTCATAGTATATATTCAGAATAAATTTATAGTATTATCTAACACTAGAGGATATATAAACCTATAGCTTCTTCGCACTTTGATGACCCTTTCCTATTCCTGGAATGACTTATATATATGTATGTAATTTTGGTACGCAAATAAGGTTCAATAGTAACTACAGAAGGTGTGTGATTCTTACAAGTTAAGTAAGGTGAGTAAAAAGATGTACTTTAAGTAAAGTAAGGAAGCCACGAAAAAAGTCTTCTGATGCTGTTGGCTGTGATGTGGCTTGGGCGCTTCCTCTACTCTCGTCTATGCCCTTGGTGGATCTGACGCTGGATATCGATTTGACTTGACTTTCGGATCTGTAAGAGATGCTGCTAGCACTGGCTCTGTCTTCGCTCTACAAAGTTCTGCAGGTAGGGAAACTGCTCGATCTCAATATCAAGCAGGCTCTCTTTTATCTTGGACTGGATATGGGTATGTATTTGAATATGGCCTCTCGTTTGGAAACCTTTGCTCCTTCCTTTGTTGGCATTTGTATATGCATTGATTTCATGGTGGTGGTGAAACTACTGATGCTACCGTTGCTTCTTCTACGGGTGCTTCAGGTAAACTAAGTCAACTTCAACCCCAACCGGGACTAAAACTGAAGAACAAATCGGAATATATAAAAACAATGGTTTATCCATTTTTTTTTTTTCAGTCTTTATTTGAATTATTTGAATTTGAAAATGAATGAATTTTCTGGTCCGTTCTTGTGAAAATAAATGTTCTGGGATTGGTTGGCGCATACAAATGGTTGCTTGCATGAAAGCCGCTTTAGCAATCAACGCGGGAATCTCTGAAACGGTCGACGACTTATACATATGGATATTGCTAGCTTCCTCAAATGCAAGGGTTTAAGGCATTTATCTTTCAATACTCGCTACATAAACTCCACTACTCGCATTTAGGCTCGTATTTTTCTTCTTTGAGGAACGCATTTGGCATTTTATTAGCGTGAGAAGGTGGTAAAAGTAAAGCGGTTGGGGATAGATAGTCTTTCCTTTCCGTGGTGCTGTTAGTCAAGCTAGTCCGGTAGGCAGGCCCTTCTGTATAGAGGCGACGGGGACTTCTATCTATACGCTTCTTTTATAATCGTATCCACGAATAGTTGTGGTTGGTCACCGAAGTACACAAAGCTTTCAAGCGGCGAGCGTTTAAGGGTAATAGCCGTTTTATCGTAAAAAGAGAGAGACAAGTCCAGCTTCTACAGTTGATTTCAAAACCATCTCGCTCTGCTCGCACGGTGAAATGCTTGATTGATTCAGTATGTCTTAAGGTAAGGGAGTACAGTCAGTCCAGCTCTTGAGTCAAGTCCAGCTTCGAAGGAAAGTCGGCGAGCAATGCTTTTGGCTTTTTTGATCTGCTTTCGGGTAGGCTAGTGAAAGCAGAGAACTCATACCGTGCGTTAAGCCTATAGAAGGAAGGAATACCTTTAAGTCGAATAACTCTTTCTGTGCTGTTACGGTAGCGAGTTTCGGTAAGTTCAGTAAGTGAAGTGACTTCGCGGGCGTGCATACTTACTTAGTTACGACTTCTTCCAACTGCGAGGAAAAAGCTTTCCAGCAGTCCAAGCAGATGCGAGTGAAATTGCTGCTCCGGAATTCTTTTTCGCTTTTATGAAGCCTGGAACCATGTGTAGCCTGTGCGAAGGAAGCCTCGACTGGAAAGGTGGGATCGAATCCATCCTAAAAAAGAAAGAATTACCCTTCATCTCTTGAGCTCAGTAGGATATACTTGATTCAACTTTCAGTTAGCATGAAAATGCAACTATATGCTTAACGCATTTAGTTCAATGTAGGTGTAGGTAAGGATGTGCTCTAAGGGAGAAATTTCTCTATTCCCATCCCGAATCTACTTATCGATACTCGTCGATACTCGGTTCATTCAGTTCTTTATAAGAGCAGTAGTCACATCCTGTCTTCTATCCCCTCCTCCCCCCATGCGCGGAAGGAAGTTTCATTTGGCGGTATCGTATATAAAAATTACGACTTCATTTAGAAAAACTCGAAATATCATAAGAGAAGAGAAGAAAAAGAATCTTACGCCCAAAAATCCCATTTCTTTCTTTGTTGAACCAACAGGTGATTTCTGACAAGTCTTTTCCCGTTTTTTGGGGGGAGCAGAGCGAATGAAGAAAAAAATATTATCCTAATGGATTTTTCGATCCAGTTATATGGGAATCCTACACCCAGTGATTTTCGTTTTTTGATGGATACAGATTTTCCTTCTTCTACTACTTCCACTAGTTCATCAACTGCCTCCGACGCCGAAAGTGCTTCGCCCTATTTTGACCAATTATTTGAGAATCTTTGTCATGAATACAGCAGCTGTGTGCATGAAGCCGGGAGGGTCTTGCCCCCCGAATGGACCATGCCTGAGCTTGTTCGGACAATGTTTGGGGATGAAGCTATTCAGCTCGGCTTTCTGACGGATGCCTACTATGATGTGATGTGGCATTCGTAGTTGGGGATGCGAGGAACTGCTTAATTTGCTGGATCTAATACATTATGTCTTTGTTTCAAAACCACTATCTATCAGTCACCTAAACCTCAGAATCATCATCCGAGCGGAACCAAGGCAAGGATTCGTTTGTTAGAAGATCAGCTGGCAGAATCTTCCGTACGAAACAGGTCTCGAACTCTCGGCAACCTTCCTGGCGGCGCCAGGTGTTCAGCCAATCATCTTATTCCCGAGGAGATTCATATTCCCACCTATCCTAACGAAGGAAGCAATAGAACCGCTTCCCGCTACTAAGGAAGTAGCTCGGAGTCGGTTTGACTGGAGGAGATTACCTCTTGCGAGAATAGAGATCTTTCAATTCCCGACTCCATCAGTATTCACTGGAATGCGGCTATGAAGTGTGACCTGACGGGCGAACATGATCTTTACAATCTTTACATAACCAAGAGTTTGGTCGGTTCTCCGATCCACCTTGAATGAGCTATCCTTGTCCCCTCGAATGAGTAGATCGGCGATACAGGAATTGGAGTGAATGAGGCCCAACATAGAATTCTTTCTCGGAGGTTCGCCCGGCGCCTCTCTTCTCTGGATCCGCTCTCAGAATTGATGTTAACAGCCGACCGCTCTACCACTGAGCTACTGAGGAACAACGGACTTAAGGTACGAAGTCGCTAGAGCGAAGCTATAGGGGAACAAGATGCGGAATTCCATCCAGAAAGATACATTCCAGCCTATGGAGCGGCAGCTGGACAGATCGATTTGGATATGGACGATGGACGTCTCATTTGATCCTGGTTTTGTCAATGATGGAATAGGGACAGGTACTAGGGGGGAAAACTAGTGGAGTTATTGCTTTCAAGGTTCTTACGCATTGGAACAAATGAGGTGAAGTTTTTCAAAAGACCTTAGCTAAAGATGGAGAGTTCGGGTCCGCTTCCCCTTACTAATGGAAATGATGAACGGATAGACTCCGTAGCCCTGGGATCAATAAGGGGGAACAAAGATATTGAGTAGTTGGTGGGACCGATGAAATAGGAAAGACACCGAAACGAGGGAACTATTTGGTGCCCTTTCGCCTTCTATAGCAATTCCTTGCATTTGACCTGAAGAAATATGGGATTGATTGACTTAATGAGATGGTATCCACTTCACCAGTTGGTGTTCTTTGGCGAAGGGAAACTACGAATCGGATCAGAAGTAGCTCATTAGCTACTAGGTTCAGAGGGAAGGCGGGTCTCGCACTCAAAGAAAAACACTACTGAAAAGGTAGCAGCTGTTTCACCGACATTGTTGCTGGTTCGGCAGAGGATCTTAGTCACAGTTCAGTTGGAGCGGTATTAGCTGAACTATCGTAGTGTTTCGGTGAAGAGATCAAACCCATCCAAGAAGGCAGCTGCGACCTTAGGATTTCTCTCTCTTCCTGCTGCTCCAAAACCTGCTACTGAAAAAAAGGAAACTTGGAAGGGCGGGCAAGCACAAGCAAAGCCATTCTCGTTCACTCGTTATTAGTCACTCATTCCCATGCTAATGTAGGTAGAGAAAGAATGAGACAAAACAACAGATTCATTCTTGAGTGAAACTCCCATATCCCCACCGGATGAAACGAGAGCAGACTTCGCTCAATAAGGTACAACTATTCCATACTTCGAGTAAACAGTAAAATTCCATGTCTTATGGGAACGTAGTGTCATAGTTAGTTTCGAAAAGACTAGAATATCCAGCTACTCGTGCAACAAAGACTACTGCCACGTCTCTCCCGATGACTGACTCTCCTGAAAAAGCTGTGGACACAGCAACAGACTCGGCGGGGGATTCATTCTCTTACTCATTGCCAACCAGTTCTTCCTCTGCCTTGGCATAAACAGAGCTAACTTTCCTTGAGACTACTTCTGGAACATCCCTATCCTTCGATCGATACTGCCGACATTACTCGTTATGAGGCGAGGATTGGCATCAGATGAAGACATAACTTCTTCCGATAACTGAACTTCAAGTCTTAGCTACCCGAAAGAAAATAGAATAAGGGAAGTTGACTTCGAAACTCTTGAACTGTAAGAGAGACTTCATTTAAGAGCGATCTTTTCATCCAACTCGAAATTTCATAAGAGAAGAAAGAGAGCTTTAGAAGCAAGAAGCATCTTTTCTTTATGCCCAAAACTCCCATGTCTTTTTAGTTAAACCAACCAGCAATTTCCTACTAGTCTTTCTGAATTTTTAGAGGAGGAAGCAGAACTAGAAGAAAACTTTCCCTAGCAATGCAAGAACCTATTATA